TTCAAATCCAAAGAATTCTGATTACTTTATACGTAGGTTATCCATTCTGCATTATAATTATAAAAAAGGACTCAAATCATTTTATCGATATGAGTGTTTTATATCGAAAAAAAGTCTAACTATTCATTTTGAAAATCTTTTTTTTGTATTCATTTTTTAATTACACTACAGTAGTAGAAAGAATACCATGCTGCATCTGAACTTCAAACGGTTTAGCTTTAACCATGTTAATGGTCCCAGATTTTTGGTTGATAGAGAATCAAAGTAAAGTGGATTTACCAAAGAATCACGAAATGCTATAGTTCTAAAATATGATTTTTTTTTATTTAATTTATTTTATTCAGAAGTAATTCGTGGGATCATGCACTCTTTCCTAGTGATAGTGCTACTGGGTGAATCCAGCCTATTCTTGAAATGAACAACTCACACACACTCCCTTTCCATAAAAGATCAATACACCAAAGACTACACTTAGATTTATTGGATTTGTTGCTAAAATATCGGTATTAAACCCGAAACTCCCGGCGGATGGCCAGTGACCCAAGTAAACGAAAGAATCGGTTAGATTTTTCATATAATCTCCTCTTAGAGCTAAACTAAAAAAAGAACTCTGTCCTTTTTTTTTATTGTATCACTTCTTCTATTTATCCTATTTTTTTCGATTTCTTTTTATTAAAAAGAAAATTGAATTTAATAATTTGGATATTTGTAAACAGAATAAAAAATCTATTCTATTTACAAATGTATTTTAAAAAAAGAAAAATTGGAAATTTTCAATAATAATGAGACGTATTAAAATTAAGAATTAAGCTAAAATTTGAGACCAAGTTTGATGTCAATTTCAAAAAACCTCCTTTTTTTTGCTTTTGCAACACTCCTTAAAAAAAGGTTTCCATTGAACTAAAAAAAAAGGGGGAAGGAAGAAAGCGAGTCGATGTGCTAATTTCCCATCCTCAAATTCTTCCTTCCCAAGGATTATCGTCCCAATGAATAATTGTAGGAGTGATATCTTGATAGAATTCAAAAAAGCAAGAAACGAGTCCCAGTCCATAAACTACGAAAAAAAAATCCGTAATTTTCAGATTTATAGGATTAAACAAAAGGATTCGCAAATAAAAGCGCTAATGCTACAACCAGGCCATAAATTGTTAAAGCTTCCATAAAAGCCAGACTAAGCAATAAAGTACCTCGTATTTTTCCTTCTGCCTCAGGTTGTCTCGCGATACCTTCGACAGCTTGACCCGCAGCTGTACCTTGACCAACTCCAGGTCCAATAGAAGCAAGCCCAACAGCCAACCCAGCCGCAATAACGGAAGCAGCAGAAATCAGTGGATTCATGATAAGTTCCTCGCACCAAAATAAAGAAATAGTTAATGATACAATCATCCAATGACTTAGGACTTAATTAAGTCATTGCTAAGATTCATCCAGACAAAATAACCAATAACTTGAAATGAAAATGAAATACGACTTTTTTCTTCCATTTCGTTTTTGTGAACCATTCTTTGAATCCTTCGTTCTTTTTTTCATCATTTTATTCATGCAATTCACAGTCAAAGATGAGAAGGAAGAACTTTAAATGGAATCCCTATCTAAATCTAGATTCACACGAGCAGTGGAGCAGATTAAATAGGTCTTTAGCTCATCATATATACCTAGTCAACATCAAATATCACATATACATGTGTTTCTTACATAACGTAAACCAACTATTCTATAATTTTTCTTTGAAACATCCAATCCAAAAGAATTGGATTATAGACATTCGATTACATATACCTAAAGCTACCCCCTCCCTCTCTTAATCAACCCCTTTTTTTTTATGAATCGTGTTTTTTTGTAAATTCTTCTGTTCCTCTTATTTATTATTACCCCACATAGACATAGATGGAGTCTAAATGTACGAATTGTTTCATTGCGTAGAAATAAATATCAGTATTTGATTGAGCTAAATTCATGCAATTTTTTTTTTATTAAAATTGGATTTTGGTGAATCGTTGAATTGAATGAAATTGACTAAAAGTGACAATCGTTCTAAAAAACACCCTAAAAAAATTTTTGAATCCTTTTTTATTTTTAATCACACGTCCTAAATTGAGACCAAGGGATTTAAGGAAAATTTTAGGAAAAAGAGCTTTGAAATTGCTTTCCTTTTTTATTGCAATTCCTTAATATCACAATTGTTTTTGCTAGTACTTTAAGTAGATTATATATACATTGTCTTCGGCTAACCTAAAAAAAGACTATTTCAAAAAATAGTCAATGATGACCCTCCATAGATTCGCCTATATAAGCCGCAGCTAACGTTGCAAAAATGAGAGCTTGAATCCCGCTTGTAAATAATCCAAGGAACATGACAGGTATAGGAACCACTAAAGGTACTAAAGAAACAAGAACAACAACTACTAATTCATCGGCTAATATATTTCCGAAAAGTCGAAAACTAAGTGATAGGGGTTTTGTGAAATCTTCTAAGATGTTAATGGGTAAAAGAATTGGA